GCTAGCGTGGTTTATTTAAAACGTAACACTGAAAATGTTGAAATGAGCCCTAGAAAGCTCCGCAAGCACAAAGGCTTGGTCCTGACTTTATTATCAGCTTTAGCCAAACTTACACATGCAAGTATCCGCCCCCCTGTGAGAATGCCCTCAGTTCCCTGCCTGGGAACAAGGAGCTGGTATCAGGCACAATTTTAGCCCACGACACCTTGTTTAGCCACACCCCCAAGGGAACTCAGCAGTGATAGATTTTAAGCCATAAGTGAAAACTTGACTTAGTAAAAGCTAAAAGGGCCGGTAAAACTCGTGCCAGCCACCGCGGTTATACGAGAGGCCCAAGTTGATTATCTGCGGCGTAAAGAGTGGTTAGGGAAAAATAGATACTAAAGCCGAATGTTTTAAAAGCTGTTATACGCACCCAAAAACGAGAAGTCCAACCACGAAAGTTGCTTTACTAAACCCTGAACCCACGAAAGCTAGGGAACAAACTGGGATTAGAGACCCCACTATGCCTAGCCGTAAACATTGATAGATTAATACAACCCCTATCCGCCCGGGAACTACGAGCACCAGCTTAAAACCCAAAGGACTTGGCGGTGCTTTAGATCCTACTAGAGGAGCCTGTTCTAGAACCGATAACCCCCGTTCAACCTCACCTTTCCTTGTTTTTCCCGCCTATATACCGCCGTCGTCAGCCCACCCTATGAAGGACTAAAAGTAGGCTAAATTGGCACAGCCCAGAACGTCAGGCCGAGGTGTAGCGTATGGAAGGGGAAGAAATGGGCTACATTCCCTATATTAGGGCACACGAATGGTGTGCTGAAACGCACATCTTGAAGGAGGATTTAGCAGTAAGCAGGAAGTAGAGCGTTCTGCTGAAACTGGCTCTGAAGCGCGCACATACCGCCCGTCACTCTCCCCAAAAAATATCCCCTAATTATTTAAAACCTTAGAGCAATAAAGGGGAGGCAAGTCGTAACATGGTAAGTGTACCGGAAGGTGCACTTGGATTAATAATCAAGGTATAGCTAAGTTAGAAAAGCCTCTCCCTTACACCGAGAAGTCCTCCGTGCAAATCGGATTGCCCTGACGCCGAACAGCTAGCCCACCTGAACAACTTCAACACCCCAATATTAATACCCCTAAATATACAACCTTGTACAAAACAAATCATTTTACCCCCTTAGTATGGGAGACAGAAAAGGGACTTAGGCGCAATAGAAATAGTACCGCAAGGGAACGCTGAAAGAGAAATGAAACAACCCAGTAAAGCACTATAAAGCAGAGCTCAGCCCTCGTACCTTTTGCATCATGATTTAGCCAGTGATCTTCAAGCAAAAAGATTTTTAGTTTGTTAACCCGAAACTAAGGGAGCTACTCCAAGACAGCCTAATAATAGGGCACACCCGTCTCTGTTGCAAAAGAGTGGGGCGAGCTTTGAGTAGAGGTGACAAACCTACCGAACTTAGTTATAGCTGGTTCCCCAAGAAATGAATAGAAGTTCAGCCTCCCGGGTTCTCCCTTCACCTCAGTGTACACACCCCCCTGATGTCTTAAGAAACCGTGAGAGTTATTCAAAGGGGGTACAGCCCCTTTGAAACAAGACACAACTTTCCCAGGTGGGTAAAGATCACAATAACATAAGGTAAGAAACTCTCGTGGGCCCGAAAGCAGCCACCCCCTGAAGAAAGCGTCTAAGCTCGGAACAATCTTACCCCTCCCCCAATCCTGATCATTTAATCTTATCCCCCTAAACTTATTGGGCCATCCCATGCACCCATGGGAGTGACCATGCTAATATGAGTAATAAGAAGGCACAGGCTTTCTCCCCGCACGCATGTAAATCGGAATGGACCCCCCACCGAATATTAACGGCCCCAAACACAGAGGGCAATGGATGATAAACGAAACAACAAGAAAATCCCCCAGCAGATTACCGTTAACCCAACACAGGTGTGCCCCTAGGGAAAAACTAAAAGGGGGAGAAGGAACTCGGCAAACACATAAAGCCTCGCCTGTTTACCAAAAACATCGCCTCTTGCAAATAATGAATAAGAGGTCCCGCCTGCCCTGTGACTATAAGTTTAACGGCCGCGGTATTTTGACCGCGCGAAGGTAGCGCAATCACTTGTCTCTTAAATGGAGACCTGTATGAATGGCACAACGAGGGCTTAGCTGTCTCCTCCCCTAAGTTAATGAAATTGATCTCCCCGTGCAGAAGCGGGGATAAACACATAAGACGAGAAGACCCTATGAAGCTTTAGACGTAAGGTAGCCCAAAATACAATAGAACCCCTGACAAGGGGACAAACCAAAAGGACCCCTACCCCGATGTCTTTGGTTGGGGCGACCGCGGGGAAAGAAAAAACCCCCACGTGGAACGGGAGTACAACTCCTTAAACTAAGAGCCCCAGCTCTAAGAAACAAAATTTTTGACCTATAGATCCGGCAGTGCCGATCAACGGACCGAGTTACTCTAGGGATAACAGCGCAATCCCCTTTTAGAGACCATATCAACAAGGGGGTTTACGACCTCGATGTTGGATCAGGACATCCTATTGGTGCAGCAGCTATTAAGGGTTCGTTTGTTCAACGATTAAAGTCCTACGTGATCTGAGTTCAGACCGGAGCAATCCAGGTCAGTTTCTATCTATGCCATATTCTTCTCTAGTACGAAAGGACCGAAAAGAAGGGGTCACTATATTTTATACACCCTCCCTCTACCTAATGAAAACAACTAAAATAGACAAGGAGGTATGCTTTCCCTGCCAGAGAAAATGGCACGTTGGGGTGGCAGAGCCCGGCAAATGCAAAAGACCTAAGCCCTTTCCACAGAGGTTCAAGTCCTCTCCTTAACTATGCTATCAACGCTTATAACACAAATTGTCAACCCACTAGCCTTTATTGTCCCCGTCTTATTAGCTGTGGCGTTCCTTACATTACTTGAACGGAAAGTCCTTGGCTATATACAACTACGCAAAGGGCCTAATATTGTTGGGCCCTACGGCCTGCTCCAACCAATTGCAGATGGACTCAAGTTGTTTACCAAAGAGCCCGTTCGACCCTCTACTTCTTCCCCTCTCTTATTTTTATTCGCCCCAATTTTAGCGCTTACTTTAGCCCTTACACTCTGAGCCCCCCTGCCCCTGCCCCACCCCCTTGTGGACCTAAACCTAGGGGTTCTATTTGTCCTAGCCCTGTCCAGCCTAGCAGTTTATTCTATTCTCGGCTCAGGGTGAGCGTCTAACTCAAAATATGCCCTTGTTGGAGCCCTACGTGCCGTCGCCCAAACCATCTCCTACGAAGTAAGCCTTGGCCTAATCCTACTCAGCGTCATCATCTTTGCCGGAGGTTTCACACTACACACCTTTAACGTTGCACAAGAAAGTGTTTGACTAGTAATACCTGCTTGACCCTTAGCCGCAATATGATACATCTCTACCCTCGCAGAAACAAACCGAGCCCCCTTCGACCTAACAGAGGGGGAGTCTGAGCTAGTTTCAGGCTTCAACGTAGAGTACGCAGGGGGACCCTTTGCCCTATTTTTTCTGGCCGAATACTCCAATATTTTACTTATAAACACACTCTCCACAATCCTATTTTTGGGGGCCTCCCACATCCCTTCTTTACCTATACTAACTACCACAAACCTTATACTGAAAGCCGCCCTTCTATCGGTTATGTTCCTTTGAGTACGAGCATCTTATCCCCGCTTCCGATATGACCAGCTTATGCACCTAATCTGAAAAAACTTCCTACCAATAACCCTAGCACTAGTTATTTGACACCTTGCCCTCCCAATCGCGTTTATAGGGCTCCCCCCTCAATTCTAACCCCGGAGTTGTGCCTGAAACAAAGGGTCACTTTGATAGAGTGAATCATGAAGGATAAAACCCCTCCACCTCCTTAGAAAATGGGGATTTGAACCCCGCCTGAAGAGATCAAAACTCTTTGTGCTTCCGTCTACACTACAATCTAGTAAGATCAGCTAAATAAGCTTTTGGGCCCATACCCCAAACATGTAGGTTAAAATCCTTCTTTTACTAATGAGCCCATATGTCTTAGCCCTTCTATTATTTAGCCTCGGCCTAGGAACTACAATAACCTTCGCAAGCTCCCACTGATTACTAGCGTGGATCGGACTAGAAATTAATACCCTTGCAATTATTCCCCTAATAGCACAAAATCACCACCCCCGGGCAGTGGAAGCAACCACCAAATATTTCCTGATCCAAGCTACCGCCGCCGCCGTACTACTTTTTGCAGGGACAACAAATGCCTGACTCACCGGACAATGGGAGATTCAACAGGACGCCCACCCTCTCCCTGTCGCTATCATTACCCTCGCCCTAGCCCTCAAATTAGGACTCGCCCCCCTCCATTCTTGAGTACCAGAAGTATTTCAGGGCTTGGACCTAACTACAGGACTAATCTTGGCCACCTGACAAAAACTAGCCCCTCTCGCACTACTCCTCCAAATCCACCCCCCAAACTCCTCCCTTCTCATTTTACTAGGTCTAACATCTACCCTCATCGGAGGCTGAGGGGGCCTAAACCAAACTCAGCTCCGTAAAATCCTCGCCTACTCCTCCACCGCTCAACTAGGCTGAATAGTCCTAGTATTACAATTTTCCCCCTCTTTAACCACCCTCGCTGTGTCAGTGTATGTCGCCACGACAGCCGCAACATTCCTTACTTTAAAACTAGCTAAGGCCACAAACATCAATATACTGGCCATCTCCTGAGCAAAAGCACCCGCCCTCGTTGCTCTTACTCCCCTTGTACTTCTATCTCTCGCAGGCCTCCCCCCAATAACAGGGTTTATGCCCAAATGACTGATCCTTCAAGAACTCTCTAAACAAGGACTCGCCCCCACCGCCACCCTGGCAGCACTTACCGCCCTCCTTAGTCTTTACTACTACCTACGAATTACATACACCATGACCCTCACTATGTTCCCAAACAACCTAACAGGCACACCCCCTTGACGTTTACGAACCCGTAAAATCACACTCCCCCTAGCTTGCCTAGCTATCGCCACTATCTCTCTACTACCCCTAACCCCTGCTGCAGTAGCCCTAGTAGCCCTCTAAGGAACTTAGGTTAGCAAAAGACCAAGAGCCTTCAAAGCCCTAAGCGGGGGTGAAAATCCCCCAGTTCCTGATAAAACTTGCGGGGCACTATCCCACAGCTCCTGTATGCAAAACAGGTACTTTAATTAAGCTAAAGCCTTTCTAGACGAGTAGGCTTCGATCCTACAAACTTTTAGTTAACAGCTAAACGCCCGAACCAGCGAGCATCCGTCTACCTTTCCCCCGCCTGTGGGGCGGGAAGGCGGGGGAAAGCCCCGGTAGACGGTTAGTCTGCTTCTTCAGATTTGCAGTCTGACATGATAAACACTTCAAGGCCTGAAAAGAAGAGGGCTCAAACCTCTGTTCATGGGGTTACAATCCAGCGCTTAACTCAGCCATCTTATCTGTGGCCATCACACGTTGATTTTTCTCTACCAACCATAAAGACATCGGCACCCTCTACTTAATCTTCGGCGCTTGGGCCGGAATAGTGGGCACCGCCCTTAGCCTGCTCATTCGAGCAGAACTTAGCCAGCCCGGCGCCCTATTGGGGGACGACCAAATTTATAACGTCATTGTTACCGCTCATGCCTTCGTAATAATCTTCTTTATAGTTATACCCATCATAATTGGAGGCTTTGGAAACTGGCTCATCCCCCTAATGATCGGGGCCCCAGACATGGCCTTCCCCCGAATAAACAACATAAGCTTTTGGCTCCTCCCTCCCTCCTTCCTCCTATTATTAGCGTCTTCAGGCGTGGAGGCCGGGGCAGGTACGGGATGAACCGTATACCCCCCTCTATCTGGAAACTTAGGCCACGCAGGTGCCTCCGTTGATTTAACTATTTTCTCTCTGCATTTAGCTGGCATTTCTTCTATCTTAGGCGCAATTAACTTTATCACAACAATTATCAACATGAAACCTCCCGCCATCTCTCAGTACCAAACACCCCTCTTCGTGTGGGCAGTCTTAATTACTGCTGTTCTTTTGCTTCTCTCACTTCCCGTGCTAGCTGCCGGCATTACCATGCTCCTTACAGACCGAAACCTTAACACCACCTTCTTTGACCCGGCCGGAGGGGGAGACCCCATCCTTTACCAACACCTCTTCTGATTCTTTGGGCACCCCGAAGTCTACATTCTTATCCTCCCCGGATTCGGCATGATCTCCCATATTGTAGCCTACTACGCCGGTAAACAAGAACCTTTCGGCTACATAGGAATAGTCTGAGCTATAATAGCCATCGGGCTCCTTGGGTTTATCGTTTGGGCTCACCACATGTTCACAGTGGGCATAGACGTGGACACACGCGCCTATTTTACATCCGCCACCATGATTATTGCCATCCCTACGGGCGTAAAAGTCTTTAGCTGATTAGCAACCCTCCACGGTGGGACAATCAAATGGGAAGCCCCCCTTCTCTGAGCCCTAGGATTTATTTTCCTATTCACTGTGGGGGGCCTAACAGGCATTGTACTGGCCAACTCATCCCTGGACATTGTTCTTCATGACACTTATTACGTAGTAGCACATTTCCATTATGTCCTTTCAATAGGGGCCGTCTTCGCTATTGTTGCCGCTTTCGTACACTGGTTCCCTCTATTTACAGGCTACACTTTACACTCCGTCTGAACAAAAATTCACTTTATAGTCATATTCATCGGGGTGAACCTAACCTTCTTCCCCCAACATTTCCTCGGCCTAGCTGGGATGCCCCGGCGGTACTCAGACTACCCAGACGCCTACACCCTGTGGAACACAGTGTCTTCCATCGGCTCCCTAGTTTCTCTAGTCGCCGTCATTATGTCCCTGTTTATTATCTGGGAAGCATTCGCCGCTAAACGTGAAGTGTCCTCCGTAGAACTTACCACAACTAATGTAGAGTGACTTCACGGCTGCCCCCCTCCATACCACACATTTGAAGAGCCTGCATTTGTACAAATTCATTACAACTAACGAGAAAGGGAGGAGTTGAACCCCCATAAATTGGTTTCAAGCCAACCACATGACCGTTCTGTCACTTTCTTAAAGACACTAGTAAAATTAAATTACGCGGCCTTGTCAGGGCCAAGTTGTGAGCTGGCTCCTCACGTGTCTTATTATGGCCTTTCCCTCCCAGCTCGGTTTCCAAGATGCTGCTTCTCCTGTGATAGAAGAACTTCTTCACTTTCATGACCACGCTTTAATAATTGTTTTTATAATTAGCACTCTAGTTCTTTATTTCATCATCGCGCTAGTTACTTCTAGTTTAACTAACAAGTTTATTCTAGATTCCCAAGAGGTCGAAATTATATGAACTGTACTTCCAGCAATTATCCTTATTCTAATCGCCCTTCCTTCCCTGCGCATTCTTTATCTTATAGACGAAATCAATGACCCCCACCTAACCATCAAGGCCATAGGGCATCAGTGGTACTGAAGCTACGAATATACTGACTACGAAAGCCTTGAATTCGACTCTTACATAATCCCTACACAAGACCTAGCCCCCGGACAATTCCGTCTCCTAGAAGCAGACCACCGAATAATTACCCCCGTTGAGTCCCCCATCCGAGTTCTGGTCTCTGCCGAGGACGTCTTACACTCCTGAACAGTCCCCTCCTTAGGCGTAAAAATAGATGCAGTGCCGGGCCGACTAAACCAGACAGCCTTCATTACATCTCGCCCTGGCGTCTTCTACGGGCAGTGCTCAGAAATCTGCGGCGCAAACCACAGCTTTATGCCCATTGTAGTTGAAGCAGTCCCGCTCCAACAATTTGAAGACTGATCCACCCTAATACTCCAAGATGCCTCGCTAAGAAGCTAAACTGGGCCTAGCGTTAGCCTTTTAAGCTAAAGATTGGTGACTCCCAACCACCCTTAACGGCATGCCCCAAAATTTCCATGCCAGTTGTTTTGCAATACTTACTCTTAGTCTTATGTTGTACTTTAGCACGGGTCACGCCAAAATTATAGGCCACACAACCGCCCCAAAGCCTTCCCCTTGACCAACAAAATTTCTTAGCTGACAAAAGTGAACCTGACCTTGATCCTAGGCCTTTTTGACCAATTTTTTTCTCCTTATTTCCTAGGCGTACCCCTTCTAGCAATTGCTATCGCAGCCCCTTGAGTGCTATTCCCAAAACCCTCTAATCGCGTAATCCACGGCCGATCCCTTACAGCCCAAAATTCTTTTATCTTGAACTTTACAAAGCAAATTCTTCTCCCCCTAAACGTGGGGGCTCATAAATGAGCACTCCTGCTCACAGTACTAATGATTAATCTTATCACACTAAATTTACTTGGGCTTCTCCCTTATACCTTCACCCCAACTACCCAACTGCCTCTCAACATGGGATTCGCCATCCCTTTATGAATAGCTACGGTCGTTATTGGCCTCCGGAACCAACCAACAATTGCGTTAGGCCACCTCCTGCCAGAAGGCACCCCCACCCCTTTGATCCCCGTCTTGATTATTATTGAAACAATTAGTCTATTTGTCCGACCATTCGCATTAGGCGTGCGGCTAACAGCAAACCTAGCAGCCGGACACCTCTTAATTCAGCTCCTGTCATCCGCCACTCTTTTCCTAATTGACCAAATATGGCCGGTAGCAATCCTAACCGGGCTAGTGATAGCACTCCTAACTCTTCTTGAACTAGCAGTAGCGGCCATCCAAGCCTACGTATTCGTGCTCCTTCTCTCACTCTACCTGCAAGAAAATACCTAAGCGCCCCCCGGAGCCTCCCCTTCCAAACAAATAAATAATGGCCCACCAAGCACACGCATACCACATAGTTGACCCCAGCCCTTGACCATTAACAGGCGCAATCGCCGCCCTACTAATAACATCAGGCCTTGCAGTCTGATTCCACCAACACTCCACCACCCTCATAACCCTCGGCATAATCCTCCTGATCCTCACAATGTACCAGTGGTGACGAGACATTGTCCGAGAGGGCACTTTTCAAGGCCATCACACACCCCCCGTACAAAAGGGCTTACGATACGGCATAGTCTTGTTTATCACCTCAGAGGTATTCTTCTTCTTAGGGTTTTTTTGGGCCTTTTATCATGCCAGTCTCGCCCCCACCCCTGAGTTGGGGGGCTGCTGACCCCCAACTGGTATTTTTACCCTAGACCCCCTAGAAGTCCCCCTACTTAACACAGCGGTTCTGCTTGCCTCTGGAGTGACAGTCACCTGGGCCCACCACAGCATAATAGAAGGCAACCGCAAACAAGCGGTTCACTCCTTAACCCTAACAATCATCCTCGGATTTTATTTTACATTTCTCCAAGCATTAGAATATGTTGACGCCCCCTTCACAATTAGCGACGGAGTTTATGGTGCCACCTTCTTTGTCGCAACCGGTTTCCATGGGCTTCATGTTATTATTGGATCAACCTTCTTGGCAATTTGCCTTCTCCGCCAAATCAAACATCACTTTACGTCTGAACACCACTTCGGATTTGAAGCCGCCGCCTGATACTGACACTTCGTGGACGTTGTTTGACTATTCCTTTACGTCTCTATCTATTGATGAGGCTCGTAATCTTTATAGTACCAACTAGTACAAGTGACTTCCAATCACCCGGTCTTGGTTAAAATCCAAGTAAAGATAATGAATTTAGTCATAACCATCCTTGCAATTACTAGCCTCCTCTCTGTCATCCTCGCTGTCGTATCATTTTGTCTCCCTCAAATATCGCCAGACTATGAGAAGCTCTCCCCCTACGAGTGCGGCTTCGACCCCTTAGGGTCCGCCCGTCTCCCCTTCTCCCTTCGATTTTTCCTCATCGCTATTCTCTTTCTCCTCTTTGACCTAGAAATTGCACTTCTCCTCCCACTACCCTGAGGAGACCAGCTGGCCTCCCCCCTCGCATCTTTTTCATGAGCAACCACACTTTTAGCTCTTCTAACCCTTGGGCTAATTTACGAGTGATCACAAGACGGCTTAGAGTGAGCTGAATAGATAATTAGTTTAATAAAAACATTTGGTTTCGGCCCAAAAGCTCATGGTTTAAGTCCTTAATTACCTAATGACCCCCGTCCAATTTACCTTCTCTTCAGCATTCATTCTAGGACTTACAGGCCTCGTGTTCCATCGAACACACCTCCTGTCAGCACTTTTATGTCTTGAAGGCATAATGCTCTCCCTGTATGTCGCTTTCTCTATCTGAAGCTTAAGCATGGGGTCCACCAGTTCTTCTGCTTTGCCTCTCTTTCTTTTAGCTATCTCAGCTTGTGAAGCAAGCGCAGGTCTCGCCCTTCTAGTAGCCACAGCCCGGACCCACGGCACCGACCGCCTACAAAGCCTTAACCTCTTACAATGCTAAAGATCCTTATCCCAACCCTTATACTAATTCCTACAGCCTGATTCACCCCTACCAAGTGGCTGTGGCCCTTAACTCTTATGAGTAGCCTACTGATTGCAGTAACCAGCTTCTCCTGATTTAAAAGCACCTCAGAGGTCGGTTGAACAACCTTAAACTCTTACATAGCTACAGACCCCCTATCAACCCCCTTGCTTGCACTCACATGCTGGCTTTTGCCTCTTATAATTCTTGCAAGCCAACACCACATAAGTAACGAGCCCCTCAACCGTCAACGAACATATCTTACCCTCCTAACCTCATTACAATTTTTTCTTATCTTAGCCTTCAGCGCCACGGAACTCATCATATTTTACGTAATATTTGAAGCTACATTACTTCCTACACTAATAATCATCACCCGTTGAGGAAACCAAGCAGAACGCTTAAACGCAGGTATATACTTCTTATTTTACACGCTAGCAAGCTCCCTCCCGCTTCTTGTTGCACTCCTGATTCTCCAAAACACTAGCGGGACACTCTCCCTTTTAACCTTGCAGTACATAAGCCCGATAAGCCTAACAACACACGCAGACAAACTATGGTGAGTTGGCTGCCTTCTAGCATTTTTAGTAAAAATACCACTTTATGGGGTTCATCTATGACTCCCCAAGGCCCATGTTGAAGCCCCCATCGCAGGCTCAATAATTCTTGCTGCCGTGCTACTGAAGCTAGGGGGCTTCGGTATAATGCGAATAATGTTAGTGCTAGAGCCCCTCACAAAGGAGATGCTCTACCCCTTTATTGTGTTCGCACTTTGAGGCATTGTAATGGCAGGCTCAATTTGTCTCCGCCAAACAGACCTAAAATCATTAATCGCTTACTCCTCAGTTAGCCACATAGGACTTGTGGTGGCGGGCATTCTCGTACAAACCCCTTGGGGGTTTGCAGGGGCACTAATTCTTATGATTGCCCACGGCCTAACATCCTCCGCCCTTTTCTGCTTAGCAAACACTAACTATGAACGTATCCACAGCCGAAGCATTCTTCTGGCCCGGGGCCTTCAAGTAGTCCTACCTTTAATGACCACATGGTGATTCTTCGCTAGCATAGCTAACTTGGCCCTTCCTCCCCTCCCCAACCTTATGGGAGAGTTAATAATTATTACTTCCCTAATTGGCTGGTCCTATTGAACCTTAGCCCTCACAGGAACTGGGATGCTTATTACCGCCAGCTACTCAATGTATATGTTTATTACAACCCAGCGGGGGCCTCTACCTAACCACCTAGTTGCCTTAGACCCCTCCCACACTCGGGAACACCTAATTATGGCCCTGCACCTCCTCCCCCTTATTTTACTTATCCTTAACCCTCAACTAATCTCAGGGTGGGTCAACTGTAGGTATCGTTTAAAAAGACATTAGATTGTGATTCTGAAAATAAGGGTTAAAGCCCCTTTACCCACCGAGAGGGGCTGGTAACAACGGGGACTGCTAATCTCCGTCTCCTTGGTTGAACTCCGAGGCCCACTCGAACCGCTTCTGAAGGATAACAGCACATCCGTTGGTCTTAGGAACCAAAAACTCTTGGTGCAAATCCAAGTAGTAGCTATGATTATCCCAGCATCAGTTATAACCACCAGTATAATCATGATAATAATCCTTTTAGCTTTACCCGTAATTACTACTTTATTTTCTTCCCCTCTAAAACCATCTTGAGCTACAACACACGTAAAGCCCGCAGTCCAGGCAGCTTTCTTTGTGAGTCTATTCCCACTATGAATCTTTCTAGACTCAGGCTCGGAACAAGTCATTTCCACATGAACTTTTTCAGTCACTACAACATTTGACGTAAACATAAGCTTTTTATTTGACCACTATGCCCTTATCTTCGTCCCTGTAGCTTTACTAGTCACTTGATCTATCCTAGAATTTGCTACCTGGTACATACACCACGACCCCGACATAAACCGATTCTTTAAATACCTACTAATTTTCCTCATCGCAATAATCACCCTAGTCACAGCTAATAACCTTTTTCAATTTCTCATCGGCTGGGAGGGAGTGGGCATTATATCCTTTCTTCTTATCGGTTGGTGATCCGGCCGAGCCGATGCCAATACAGCTGCCCTCCAAGCAATTGTTTACAACCGAATCGGAGATATAGGACTAATTTTTGCCATCGCCTGAATAGCCACAACCCAAAACTCATGAGACATAGAACAGATTTTCATCACAGCAAAATATGTCAACGTAACTCCCCCTGTTTTAGGACTAATTATTGCCGCTGCTGGTAAATCCGCCCAATTCGGTCTACATCCCTGACTCCCGTCTGCCATAGAAGGCCCCACCCCAGTGTCCGCTCTCCTCCATTCCAGCACAATGGTGGTCGCCGGTGTTTTTCTTCTTATCCGTATAAGCCCCCTACTCGAGAAAAGCCCCATTGGTCTCACCCTCTGCCTATGCCTAGGGGCACTCACAGCCACGTTTACTGCCTGCTGCGCTTTAACCCAAAACGACATCAAAAAGGTTATTGCATTCTCTACCTCCAGCCAACTCGGGCTTATGATGGTCACCATCGGCCTTAACCAACCACAACTTGCCTTCCTTCACATCTGCATACATGCATTTTTTAAAGCTATGCTTTTCCTCTGCTCCGGGTCAATTATCCATAGCCTGGGCGGGGAACAAGATATCCGAAAGATGGGGGCCATTCAACGCCAGACTCCCTGGACCTCTTCCTGCTTTACTATCGGCACTCTCGCCCTGACCGGCATGCCTTTCCTCGCCGGCTTCTATTCTAAAGACGCCATTATTGAAGCGATAAACACCTCCTACCTAAACACTTGGGCACTAATACTTACCCTCATCGCCACAGCTTTTACAGCCGTTTACAGCACCCGTCTAATATACTTCGTAGTCATGGCCCACCCCCGGTCCCTAGCTATCTCCCCCATCGAAGAAGTTAACCCCCAAGTTATTAACCCCCTTAAACGACTTGCATGAGGAAGTATCCTCGCAGGCCTATGTATCACCTTAAGTGTCACCCCCCTTAAGACCCCTGTAATGTCTATACCCCCTATACTTAAACTAGCCGCCCTCATCGTCACAATCCTTGGACTCCTTATTGCAATATGACTAATCGCCCCCTCAGGCGCACGTACACAGACCACCCTGTCCCCCACTCTCCACCGCTTCACCAGTATACTTGGATTCTACCCCACCCTCATCCACCGAGCCGCCCCCAAACTGTCCTTATCACTAGGCCAAACGGCCGCTGACCAAGCAATTGACCAAAACTGACTAGAAAAGGTCGGACCAAAGGCCACGGCAACTCTCAACAAGCCCCTTATCACCACCACAAGCAACATACAGCAGGGCCGTATAAAAACACACCTCGTCCTCTTCATATTAACCCTCGCCCTTGTATCCGCAACAATCATTTATTACAGAGTAACTCAATGGGGGATACCGGGCTCTGCCCCACCACAACAAACACACTGCCCAAAGCCCTCCCATAGCTCATGGCACACGAGCCCCCCCTAACTTTAATGGCAAGCCTCCGAAAAACACACCCCCTCCTAAAAATCGCTAACCACGCCGTAGTTGACCTGCCCGCCCCCTCAAACATCTCAGTGTGGTGGAACTTTGGTTCTCTCCTAGGATTATGCTTAATCGCCCAAATCCTAACGGGCCTTTTTTTAGCCATGCACTACACCGCCGACATTAACACCGCCTTCTCCTCCGTAGCCCACATTACCCGAGATGTTAATTACGGGTGACTAATCCGGGATATACACGCCAACGGCGCATCTTTCTTCTTCATCTGCATTTATATGCACATCGGTCGAGGCCTCTACTACGGCTCTTACCTGTACAAAGAGACCTGAAACGTCGGAGTAGTCCTATTACTTCTTGTTATAATGACTGCTTTCGTCGGGTACGTCCTCCCCTGGGGCCAAATATCATTCTGGGGCGCAACTGTAATTACTAACCTTCTTTCAGCAGTACCCTATGTGGGTAACGCCCTTGTACAGTGAATTTGAGGGGGCTTCTCAGTAGATAACGCTACCCTCACCCGCTTCTTTGCCTTCCATTTCCTTTTCCCCTTCGTAATTGCAGGCGCTACCATAGTTCACCTATTGTTCCTTCATCAAACAGGCTCAAATAACCCCTTAGGGCTAAACTCAGCTGGGGACAAGATCCCCTTCCACCCATATTTTTCTTACAAAGACCTTTTAGGGTTCGTAGCCCTCCTGGTTGCACTCGCCACAATTGCACTATTTACCCCTAACCTCCTGGGAGACCCCGACAATTTTACCCCCGCAAACCCCCTTGTGACTCCCCCTCACATCAAGCCTGAATGATACTTCCTATTTGCTTACGCAATCTTACGCTCTATCCCCGACAAACTTGGAGGCGTACTAGCCCTCCTTGCCTCCATTCTAGTGCTCCTAGTTGTTCCTTTTCTACATACGTGTAAACTACGCAGCCTAACTTTTCGCCCTCTCTCCCAACTCCTCTTCTGAACCCTCGTCGCAAATGTTGCTATTCTTACCTGAATTGGGGGCATGCCCGTCGAAGACCCCTACATCATTATCGGCCAAATCGCCTCCGCCTCATACTTCTCTATTTTCCTCATCTTCTTCCCCCTCGCAGGCTGATTAGAAAACAAGGCCCTAGGCTTGACATGCATTAGTAGCTCAGCGCCAGAGCGCCGGTCTTGTAAACCGGAGGCCGGAAGTTAAACCCCTCCCTACCGCTAACCCCCACCAATTTTAACCCTTTTAACCAGTCTCAACTGGTTTTTACGCGTCCCACACTCCCGACTAACCCCCACCAATTTTAACCCTTTTAACCAGTCTCAACTGGTTTTTACGCGTCCCACACTCCCGACTAACCCCCACCAATTTATGCCCCTTAACTGCACCTCTCCCCCCCCCCGTGGGGAAAGAACAAATAAATAACATGCACTACCCTGCCACCCATATTCCTCTCAGGAGTCCCCACGCGCCTGAGCCCTTATCCTCACCTACGACCTCCCCTTTTAATTGGCCGCACTGGCCCCCGGCTACTACCCCGAGACACTTCCAAAGCAACATAAAGAGCCACCAACAACACCCACGCACAAATAACTAAACACATGCCCCCGCTTCCATATGCTTCTGACACTCCCTCAGTCTCTCCTTGCACTACATTTATCTCTGCCTCCTCCCCCACAAATCATCAGTATAGGGGAGCCTCAGGGCTCCCCTGCAATAGTGCCACCCCCGACACTACCCCGAAATAACCCACTATACACTTAAGAACCGACCCCTCTGACAAGCCTGTCGGGTGAACCTCCGCACACAAAGCTGCTGAGTAAGCAAACACAACCAGCATTCCCCCAAGGTAAATTAAGAATAAAACTAAACATAAAAAAGTACCCCCCACACACATGATAAACCCACACCCCGCTGCTGCAACCATGACTACCCCCAGTGCCGCATAAAAGGGGGAAGGGTTAGCAGCAACCACCACCATCCCCACCACCACGCCCAACATAAGTAAATACCCGCAGTATAACATAATTCTTGCCTGGGTTCTAACCAGGACTAAAGACATGAAAAGCCATCGTTGTTATTCAACTACAGGAACTCCTAAACATATTAGTAGTCACTTCACCCCCCACCCCCCCCCCATCAAAGAGAGGAGATTTTAACTCCCACCGCTAACTCCCAAAGCTAGGGTTCTAAACTAAACTACTCTGTGGCCCCTATGTACGTAAATGCAGGTATGTATGTATTATCAGCATTCATCTATATTAAACACTTAACGGTCATTCATGAGCAATACTTGATTAATTAACAAATATTGACACTCCATAAACATCTAACAAAATTAACAGTAGGTATACATTAAGCATTTAAGAAGACTCCACTCACCCAATTTAACAACAGACGAAAATTAAGACCGAATACTTCAATCCATAAGTTAAGTTATACGTTTACTTAACATCTTGTCAACTCTCACATTTTGAGCGCAGTAAGAGCCGACCTACAAGCACATATCTTAAGGTCAACGGTTATTGAGGGTGAGGGACAATTAACGTAGGGTAACACACTGTGCACTATTCCTAGCATTTGGTTCCTACTTCAGGAACAATGGGTGGTGTCATTCCCTCCACGTCCATTAACGCTTACATTTCTCATGTTTTTAATTCGTATACTCGTTACCCAGCAAGCCGGGCGTTCACTCCAGCGAGCCAGGGGTTCTCTTTTTTTTTTTCTTTTCACTTGGCTTTACAGAGTGCGCACGGTTCTAACAAACAAGGGGGAGCATATTGTAATTGCTCCGCAAATTTTGTCTGTGTCATATTAAGACTATTTAATTTTTTTTTTTGTTTTTTTTTTATTCTAAAAGCATAAAGGGTCGTAAACTCTTACCTAGATTTTATGTGATAAATTATCACCGTTTTCATCGGAAACCCCCCCCCCCCTTACTCTCGGGTAATACCTAAGGCCTCACAAGCCACCAGTGCCTAAAAACTACTTGTACGTACTACACCACCTCTTAACTCTCGGGTAATACCTAAGGCCTCACAAGCCACCAGTGCCTAAAAACTACTTGTACGTGCTACACCACCTCTTAACTCTCGGGTAATACCTAAGGCCTCACAAGCACCAGTGCCTAAAAACTACTTGTACGTACTACACCACCTCTTAACTCTCGGGTAATACCTAAGGCCTCACAAGCCACCAGTGCCTAAAAACTACTTGTACGTGCTACACCACCTCTTAACTCTCGGGTAATACCTAAGGCCTCACAAGCACCAGTGCCTAAAAACTACTTGTACGTACTACACCACCTCTTAACTCACCCACTTTTGTTTGACATACGCCCCCCCCTATACAGTGATACAAATTTATGCCCCTTAACTGCACCTCTCCCCCCCCCCGTGGGGAAAGAACAACATGTTTAAAACCCTCACACAATTTATGCATATATACATTCATCTGGCCTCCCCAAATATATGAACATGGCAATGTATCATAAACACTACCCTGCCCCTCTCACATGAAACGCTTAACTAATAAGAAACCGGACATATC